TACCTAAATAGATAAAAAAAATATGTATGATAATCTAGAGCACAAATTGGTATGTATCTATTCGCCATATTTATTTAAATAAATATGGCGAATAGATACTCATACAAATGAATCATGTGCCAGGAACCAGATTTGAACTGGTGACACGAGGATTTTCAGTCCTCTGCTCTACCAGCTGAGCTATCCCGACCATTCTTGAGGCATAAGCCTTATTTTTATTTTAAAAGATTACTGGAGTATATGTCAATGAATCTATGTCAACTAAGTAAAAAAAGACGAAAAATAAAAATTTGTAAGTTAGTTTCAGTAGTAGTAATTATTTTGTATTGTTAATCACCCATATGAGGATTCCTTGCTCAAAAATAAGATATTCATTTGTACGTTTATCATTCAAAAAAATTCTACGTGTTTCATATATATATGAAATTACATATTCCAAAGATACTCTATATATTCCAAAACTTGTGACTTGTAATTATGATAAGAAAAAGCAAAATTCCAATTTATTTGTGAAAGAATAAACTGAATAAAACACATAAATAAGGACTTAAAGATAGAGAGGATATAGGAAAAATAATTAGAAAGTTAAACAGGCCTTTTGGGGATAGAGGGACTTGAACCCTCACGATTTCTAAAGTCGACGGATTTTCCTCTTACTATAAATTTCATTGTTGTCGGTATTGACATGTAGAATAGGACTCTATCTTTATTCTCGTCTGATTGATCAGTTGTTCAAAGGATCTATCAGATTATGATGGAGTGAATGATTTGATCAATGAATATTCCATCTTTTCTTCAACTTGGAATTGATTTGATTCACATCTTTCATTTGTGAATATTTTTTTCACTAATGGAGCTTCATTAATCAATTGAAAATGTTGATGGAATGACTCCTTTGCCAATGCAAAAGGAAGAGTAGTCAACTCCATTTGTTAGAACAGCTTCCATCGAGTCTCTGCACCTATCCCTTTTTTATTGTCAGTTTCTAAACTTTTCTTTGTTTTCGGAAAACAGGATTTGGCTCAGGATTGCCCATTGTGAATTCCAGGGTTTCTCTGAATTTGAAAGTTATCACTTGGTAAGTTTCCATACCAAGACTCAATCCAATTAAGTCCGTAGCGTCTACCAATTTCGCCATATCCCCCTCTTTTTTATTTGAGATTCGAATCTCATTAGAATGCTTTTTTCATTTCTATTATGATAATTATGCGGGAATTTTTGAATTCATTAAATACAGATTATTATATTGAAAAATGTTTGTTCCTATTTTTTTATTGATTTTCTTTCATCTATATTGGATACCATTATTTAGTTGAATCAGAAATGATTCTATTATCTCTGTATTCACAATTCAATATACATAGATATATACCACATATCTATGTATATTCTATGCCCCTACTTTGATTATTTTTTTCATACAATTTGGAATACTCGAATGGTCGATTCTTTATTTTTTTTTTAGTTTTTGTTTAAATAAAAAATCTATTTATTGATATAGAATTGATATAACTAAAACGAATAGAATGGATATAAATAACCATTCTTTTAATGTAGAATTAGACATTCATTTAGAAATATTGAATTCCTAATTACTTACTAATTTAATAATAAATACTACTATAGTATTATTCTATATATGTATATATTTCATAAATATATAGAAATATATTATATTAATATTAATTATTAATCCTTATCTTGTAATTTATTTCATGTACTAAAATACCAAATAAATAATAAAAATGGGATTCGATATTCTATATTTTTTCTATGCTCGTATTAATTTGAATTATGTTATAAAAAACTAACAATTAATAACTAAGATCCCATCAGTTTATTAAATCCCAATGCATACGCAATTTTAGTTATTTAGCCCGCTTAGCTCAGAGGTTAGAGCATCGCATTTGTAATGCGATGGTCATCGGTTCGAATCCGATAGCCGGCTTTTTTCAATTTGTTTTTTATTTTTTACAAAATTTATAATATCTTTTTTTTTAATAAAAAAATTGGGAGAGTTCGATCTCTGTGTGTAACAAATCAAGAAACGAACCTACTTTTTGTATTTTTTTTATATACAATAGAATAAAGTTCGGATATTGATAGAATTCATCTAATTCTTCTTTGTAGTAGAATAGTAGATTTCGATTCATTTATAATATTTTTCATTTAGTTTAGTTTTAATTTTGATTTATAAGATTTTCGATTAAAAAAAAAGGAGTCTTTATGTCACGTTACAGAGGACCTCGTTTCAAAAAAATACGCCGTCTGGGGTCTTTACCAGGACTAACTAGTAAAAGGCCAACAGTCAAAAGTGAACTTAGAAATCAATCGCGCTCCAGTAAAAAATCTCAATATCGTATTCGTTTAGAAGAAAAACAAAAATTGCGTTTTCATTATGGTCTTACAGAACGACAATTGCTTAAATATGTTCGTATCGCCGGAAAAGCAAAAGGATCAACTGGTCAGGTTTTATTACAACTACTTGAAATGCGCTTGGATAACATACTTTTTCGATTGGGTATGACTGCAACTATTCCTCAAGCCCGCCAATTAATTAGCCATAGACATGTTTTAGTTAATGGTCGTATAGTGGATATACCAAGTTATCGTTGCAAACCTCAAGATATTATTACAGCGAAGGATGAACAAAAATCGAAAACTCTTATTCAAAATTATCTTGATTCAGCCCCCCGTGAGAAATTGCCAAATCATTTGACTCTTCACCCATTCCAATATAAAGGATTAATCAATCAAATAATAGATAATAAATGGGTTGGTTTGAAAATAAATGAATTACTGGTTGTAGAATATTATTCTCGTCAGACTTAAGCCTGACTAAAATAACAAGAATTTTTATACGAGGATTTTCCGCCATTCATATATCATAGACATGGATATCGTAAAATTGGAATTCTTTGCTCACTTTTTCCACTATTTTTTGTATTACCGAAAAAATTAAGAATAGAGAGTGCATATCAAAAAATTTTAAATAATAGTACGCATTGTTATTTGAAACATTGTGATGAGTAATTTGGATTAATTTGGTAAAGATTCGGAAAGAGAGGGATTCGAACCCTCGGTAAACAAAAAGCCTACATAGCAGTTCCAATGCTACGCCTTGAACCACTCGGCCATCTTTCCTATGATGCCCAGAAACCGGGTGAATAGTGAATCATTCATATTTTTGATAGATGCAGAAAACCTATTCAAACTACAAAAATAGAAAGAAAATTTAAAAATACGAGGCCTTAGGATAAACAAATTTGATTAATAAGTTCGTTTTTACGTTATTTCGCACTGTATTGTACAATTCCTTTATTTGTGGGTGGGATTGATTTATTTCTCACACGATAAATAATTAAATTATAGAATGGATTTCTACCTATGCCTAGATCTCGGATAAACGAAAATTTTATTGATAAGACCTTTTCAATTGTAGCCAATATCTTATTACGAATAATTCCGACAACTTCAGGAGAAAAAAAGGCATTCACTTTTTACAGAGATGGTGCGATTTGATTATTATTTTTTTTTACCGAAATCGGTAAAAAAAAAATGGAAAAACCCACGCTTGCTGAAGGTGAAATTTGTAAATAAAACGATTAATTCCTTCTGTCGTGTATCCTCGATTAATGCAGCCTCATATGCTTGAATTTTAGGTTTATAGTATTAAGCGAAAGGTTATACCTATACTTTTGGGGTTAGGTCAACCCTAACCTACTAGTACCGATAGGCAGCATGGGGAAAGAAGCACTACGCTTTGGAATCAACAATACAAAAACTTTGTAAAAATATATATCCTTCCATGTCTTATAGGGATTGGGACAAACAAGAATGGTTGGGACAATAAACATCCATCTCGTTCGTTTTTTGGATACCCGTATAACCATCGAAGATTATTGAAGTGACTAATTCCAGGAAATTAAGCAGTGTTGAGGACAAAGAAATTGTTGGAATTACTGTTTTTTTTATCCAGTACCAACATACTTAATGTTAAGAAAGAATTTATTACAGGAAGGTTGGCTAGAGATTTGTTGTAAAAACACTAGCCCTATTCAGTTGATAATGAGAATACTGCAATCTTTTTTGATTCTATGTATTTTTATCATTACACACATAAAGGAGGAGCCGTATGAGATGAAAATCTCACGTACGGTTCTGGAGCGGAGATTCTTTGAACCGAATGACGACCGTAACGGATGTCAGCTCAATCTGAAGGAAATTATGCAGAAGCTTTACAGAATTATTATGAGGCTATGCGACTGGAAATTGATCCCTATGATCGAAGTTATATACTTTATAACATAGGCCTTATCCACACAAGTAACGGAGAACATACTAAAGCTTTGGAATACTATTTTCGGGCGCTCGAACGAAACCCATTCTTACCCCAAGCTTTTAATAATATGGCCGTGATCTGTCATTACGTGCGACTATCTCCACTATAGAAAGAAAAAAGAAAAGAACAAGCAAATCTACAAATAATAATATAATAAATACTATAAAAAAGGCTTTCTACATATACATATATCGTACAAAACAACGATTTTTATCAGCTGTAGCAAAGAAAGAAACTTCATAGAAGTCAAAATATGAAGAAATAGATATGCCTAGATATCCCCTTTTTCTATGGATAAAAGATCTAATTGATAAAGGAAGCATCGTAAGGATCAATTAACGCGGTTTTGAGCCGATACAATAAAAACTGCTTACTTATCTCATGATAGAAAAGTCAGGAATCTGATTATGTAATAAAGTGGATCCCCTGATATTTTGAGCAGCGGTGTAGTATCAAATCCCAAAGATAGAAAGTCTTTCCTTTATAAGAAAAGACTTTTTCCAAGATTCTATAGAAATTGATATATCATATAGAAAAGTATATGATATATAAAATCGAGATAGTTACCTTTCAGAAAATTATAATGAGGGTGTTAATGCCGATGCTTTATTCCTTTTTCTGAAGGTAGGAGAAAAGATAAAACTAAAAAAAAAGATGAAATTCTTTATTAGTCAAAATTCCAGTTTGAAACTCATGTCAATAACTTCTTTTTTTTTTCTTTTAGTTAACTTCCAAATAATAGAATAAAAAAAGAATTGACTGCTGAGCCGTATGAGTCAGGAAATTCTCAAGTACGGTTCTAAGGAAAGGAATTTAGTCACCTATTCCGACCGAGGAGAACAGGCCATTAGACAGGGAGACTCGGAAGTTGCGGAGTCTTGGTTTAATCAAGCCGCTGAATATTGGAAACAAGCTATAGCCCTTACCCCAGGTAATTATATTGAAGCACAAAATTGGTTGAAGATCACAGGGCGTTTTGAATAAGAACACTCTGTTTATTTTTTTTCTTATATTTTCTTAAATAATATAATAATAGAAATAATACAAATAATATATAATATATATATATTATTTGTATTTAGAATTTATTTTCTATTTTTGATATATATATATTTCATTTGTTATAATTTATTGTTTGTTGTCCACATCAATCAAATAAAAAAATCATTTCTATAGGAACGACCAATCACAGAATTTAATTATATCCCTTATAAATTGTTATATTTTATCTAGTATTTCCTAGTATTTCGTAGAGATAAACGATATGTGAATACAGTAGAGAATTTGATCCCTTTTTCCGCTATTCAAACTAATATTCAATCAAATTAATAAAAGAAAAGAGACCTTCGAAAAAAGAAAGAAAAATACCGGTATATTGCCTGGTATATTGCGTAATGATGAATGCTAATGACTGCTCAGGGGATTTGAAATAGAGTACATAATAATACTTCCTATATAAAAACAAAAAGTCAAATTAGTTCCATCTAGGAACTTCTGAGTAAAATCTGAATACATTAGATTAGGCTGCACAAAAAATTATTTAACTTCCATTCAAAGTTCGCAAAAGGTCTTAGAAGATTAAAAAAGGTCCGTTGAGCGCCTCACTGCTATGTCATAATAGATTCGAACACTTGCCCCGGATTGACTTTGAGATCATAATTGTTCTAGTGAATAACTAAAGAAAATAGATTAAATTAAAGAAAATATAAAATAGATAGATGGGAGATAGAAAAGAACAAAACTCAATATAAACATCTCTCATAAGTTCACTAATTCTGTTTTATGTTGGCAGGTCTCTTTGTATGTGTTGTCTGGAAAGAGGAGGACTCAATGATTATTCGTTCACCGGAACCAGAAGTTAAAATTTTGGTAGATAGGGATCCCATAAAAACTTCTTTCGAGGAATGGGCAAAACCTGGTCATTTCTCAAGAACAATAGCTAAGGGACCTGATACTACTACTTGGATCTGGAACCTACACGCTGACGCTCATGATTTTGATAGCCATACTAATGATTTGGAAGAAATTTCCCGAAAAGTTTTTAGTGCCCATTTCGGCCAACTCTCTATCATCTTTCTTTGGCTGAGTGGCATGTATTTTCATGGTGCTCGTTTTTCCAATTATGAGGCATGGTTAAGTGATCCTACTCACATTAGGCCTAGTGCTCAGGTAGTTTGGCCAATAGTGGGCCAAGAAATATTGAATGGTGATGTAGGGGGGGGGTTCCGAGGAATACAAATAACCTCTGGTTTTTTTCAGATTTGGAGAGCATCTGGAATAACTAGTGAATTACAACTCTATTGTACCGCAATTGGTGCATTGGTCTTTGCAGCCTTAATGCTTTTTGCTGGTTGGTTTCATTATCACAAAGCTGCTCCAAAATTGGCTTGGTTCCAAGATGTAGAATCTATGTTGAATCACCATTTGACAGGGCTCCTAGGATTAGGGTCTCTTTCTTGGGCAGGACATCAAATACATGTATCTTTACCAATTAACCAATTTCTAAATGCTGCAGTAGATCCCAAAGAGATCCCACTTCCTCATGAATTTATCCTGAATCGGGATCTTTTGGCTCAACTTTATCCGAGTTTTGCCGAGGGAGCAACCCCATTTTTCACCTTAAATTGGTCAAAATACTCAGAATTTCTTACTTTTCGTGGAGGATTGGATCCAGTAACTGGGGGTCTATGGCTGACCGATATTGTACATCATCATTTAGCTATTGCAATTCTTTTCTTGATAGCGGGTCACATGTATAGGACCAACTGGGGTATTGGTCACAGTATAAAAGATATTTTAGAGGCACATAAGGGTCCATTTACGGGCCAGGGTCATAAAGGTCTATATGAGATCCTAACAACGTCATGGCATGCTCAATTATCTATTAACCTAGCTATGTTAGGCTCTTTGACCATTGTTGTAGCTCACCATATGTATTCTATGCCTCCTTATCCATACCTAGCTACTGACTATGGTACACAACTGTCATTGTTTACACATCACATGTGGATTGGTGGATTTCTCATAGTTGGTGCTGCTGCGCATGCAGCTATTTTTATGGTAAGAGACTATGATCCGACTATTCGATACAACGATCTATTAGATCGTGTCCTTAGACATCGCGATGCAATCATATCCCATCTTAACTGGGTATGTAT